GTTTCCCTGAATTTGAAAGTTATCGCTTAGTAGGTTTCCATACCAAGGCTCAATTTAATTAAGTCCGTAGCGTCTACCAATTTCGCCATATCCCCCCTTTTTTGTTTTGAGATTAGGATCTAATTGTGATGTCGTTACCTTTTTTTTTTTATTTAATTTATGCTGTAATTATGCTATAACCCTTTAAATTGATTAGATACAGATTCCTATATCGAAAAGCGTTTACTCCTACTCCTAATTTGATTTTTTGCCTATCTTCTGTCATTTCTCTCGGAGAACTATAGCTGGTCCAATCAGAAATGATTCTATCATTTCTGTACCCACAATTCAATATAGCTGGATAGATACCACATATATCGTCTTTTTTACTCCCGTTTGTCCCATAGAATTTTGAATACTCGAACGGTCGATTTTTCATTAGCTTATGCTTTTATGACTGAAAGCAGGATTTGGCTCAGGATTGCCCATTTTTATTTCATTTTTATTATTTCCTTAACTAAAAACTGAATCATTATCATTAAATAAATATTAATCATTACTATGACTTAGTAATATAATTTGTATAGCTAATCCTTCTATATAATTCGTAATTTATTTAATTTATTAAATTTATTAAATTACGAATTATCTCTAATCTAATATATAATAAATATGTAAATGGAAAAGATTCTAATTTAGTAATCATAATTATAAATACATTTCTAAAGATATATGATATAATCTATTTAGAACATGATATATAGTCAAAAAATCTAAAATAAAGAAAGTATATATCCATATAGTCTATTAATGGTTATTATCTATAAATATTCAATATTTTATATTTCTATTCTTTTCTAGACTCCTCTAGACTCCTATTAATTAGGAATAGCTAAGAATGGATAGTTAATAGCTACGATCCCAGCAGTTTATTGCCTGTCCAATTTCGATTATGTGAGCCCGCTTAGCTCAGAGGTTAGAGCATCGCATTTGTAATGCGATGGTCATCGGTTCGATTCCGATAGCTGGCTTCTCTCTATTTTTTGGATTTTTTATATGATTGATAATGTCTACGTGAAATCTAAAGAATACTGAAAATAATAATAATATATATAATTATAATATATATATAATATTTTATAATATTTAATTAAATTATAAAGATAAAGGCTTTCTCCCTTTTTCTAAGGGTCACCGATCTATTATCTTGTAGGAACGTCCAACTATGAATAAAAATGGGAGGAGTTATATATTTACAGAAAAAAGAGAAGGATCCTTTTCTTTTATTTTTATATATACAATAATATATACAATAAGAATCAAAATAAATATTAAATATACAATGTAAGAATAAAAAAGCGTCCGGATATTGATACAATTTATCTCATTATTCTTTGTATTTGTAGTAGAACACTTCAGTCGATTTCGCTTCATTTATAGTTCAGTTTTAATTTAGGTTTATTCTGTAAAATTAAATTTAAATAAAAAAAGGAGTCTTTATGTCGCGTTACCGAGGTCCTCGTTTCAAAAAAATACGCCGTCTGGGGGCTTTACCGGGACTTACTAGTAAAAGACCTAGAGCCGGAAGTGATCTTAGAAACCAATCGCGGTCCGGCAAAAGATCTCAATATCGTATTCGTCTAGAAGAAAAACAAAAATTGCGTTTTCATTATGGTCTTACAGAACGACAATTACTTAAATATGTCCGTATCGCGGGAAAAGCCAAAGGTTCAACAGGTCAGGTTTTACTACAATTACTTGAAATGCGCTTGGATAACATCCTTTTTCGATTGGGTATGGCGTCGACTATTCCTGGAGCCCGCCAATTAGTTAACCATAGACATGTTTTAGTTAATGGTCGTATAGTAGATATACCAAGTTATCGCTGCAAACCACGAGATGTTATTACAGCGAAGGATGAACAAAAATCCAGAACTCTGATTCAAAATTCGCTTGATTCATCCCCTCATGAGGAAGTGCCAAAATATGTGACTCTTCACCCGTTACAATATAAAGGATTAGTCAATCAAATAATAGATAATAAATGGGTCGGTTTGAAAATAAATGAATTACTAGTCGTAGAATATTATTCCCGTCAAAGTTAAACCTAACTAACAAAAAAAGATTAGGGCGATTGATTTTGCTCTCTTTTCGTCGAAGTAATAGATCCGATGCAATATTTTAATTCCTTGTCCGCTTTTTCCAGTATTTTCCGTACCACAGCAATTAGGAATAGAGAATCTATATCAAAGAAAGGTCTAACTATTGGAATAATGGATACCATTATTAGTTGCTTTGATACATTGTATTGTGGTAAGTACCATTGTTGGTTTAGATGAAGGTACGGAAAGAGAGGGATTCGAACCCTCGGTAAACAAAAGCCTACATAGCAGTTCCAATGCTACGCCTTCAACCACTCGGCCATCTCTCCTCCATAATGATTATGACTCAGAACCCGAGTGAATACGAGTCATTATCTAGTAGATTATTGGATAGATACGACCAATCAATTCTAACTCGACAAATAGAAAACTTTTCATCAAGAAAAGATCTTTTCTTCGCGGCTGAGGGAATAGGGGATAAAGATCCTTTTTTTTTTGTTTCTCAACAAGAACCCCTTATCTTACTCCATAGATCTATTACAAATTAATGAATCAGGAAGGACGGGTATTCTATTTTCATCATAGAATGATTATTCAACTCTTTTTCCTATTTGTATTTGGATCATAATTCAATCAAAACTTTTATCGAGTTATCCTAATCTCTAGGAAAAATTCCTTGATTCTTCAACGTCGATGAAATCGGACTAGTTCCCGTCATTGGTATACTACTGCATGAAATCGAATCGGATTAAAATCTTTCTTATTTGTTTTATTATAAATTATAAATTCCGAAGAAACAATTTGAGTAGTTAAGGTGTATATCTTTTTTATTATTTTATTATTTTTATTGGGCTGTTTTGTTTTTATGTTATTTCGTACTGTACAATTACTTTCTTTGTTAGGATCGTTTTCCACGAGAGGTAATGAAAAGAATTATAGAATGGATTGTTATCTATGCCTAGATCGCGGATAAATGGAAATTTTATTGATAAGACCTTTTCAATTGTAGCCAATATCTTATTACGAATAATTCCGACAACTTCAGGAGAAAAAGAGGCATTTACCTATTACAGAGATGGTGCGATTTGATTTTTTTTTATTTCTCGCTATCAGTCTTAGTAAAAAAAGACACCTGATTCCGAATAGAAAGAAAAAATATTATTGAAAGAAATCTACGCTTGTTGAAGGTGAAGTTTGGAAATAGGAAATAGAACAATTCCTTCTGTCGTGTATCCCCGATTAATGCAGCCTCCGATGCTTCAATTATCGATTCTAGTATTGAGCGAAAGGTTATACCCATAGGTTCTTCGGGCAATCTTGCTCCACTAGTCCCAATAGGCAGCATAGGGGAAGAAGCACTACACCTAGGAATCAACACCACGAAAACTTTGTTATAAATGAACCCCTTTCCTCATCAGGATTGGGACTAACAAGAATGGTTGGGACAACAAACACCCATCTCCTTCGTACTTTGGATACCCGTATAACCATCGAAGACTGTTGAAGTGACTAATTCCTGGAAATTAGGGGGCGTTGAGAACAAATAAATTGTTGGAGTTACCATTTATATCTAGTACCAACATGCTTGATGTTAAGAAAATATCTTTTGCAGGAAGGTTGGCTAGAGATTTCTTGTAAAAACACTAGCCCCGCTTCAGTTCATAATGATAAAATCTCCATTTTTTTTAATCCATGTATTATTCTTATTATGCACATAAGGGAGGAGCCGTATGAGATGAAAATCTCACGTACGGTTCTGGAACGGAGATTCTTTGAATCGAATGACGACCGTAACGGATGTCGGCTCAATCCGAAGGAAATTATGCGGAAGCTTTACAGAATTATTATGAAGCTATGCGACTAGAAATGGATCCCTATGATCGAAGTTATATACTCTATAACATAGGCCTTATCCACACAAGTAACGGCGAACATACGAAAGCTTTAGAATATTATTTTCGGGCACTAGAGCGAAATCCGTTCTTACCACAAGCTTTTAATAATATGGCTGTGATCTGTCATTACGTGCGACTCTCTCTACTATAGAAAGAAAAAGGGAAAGAAAGAAAAAATCCGCTATTAAGCTATTAAATAATAGAAACAAACATAGGCTTTCTACATATCCATCGTCCAAAACAACGATTTTTATCAGCTGTAGCAAAGAAACAAACTTCATAGAAGTAGAAGAAGAAATAGATATGCCTAGATACTTTATTCTATGGATAAAGGATCTAATTGATAGAGGAAGCACCGTAAAGATCAATTAGTGAGGTTTTGGGCCGATACAATAAGAACTGCTTACTTAATGGCATGATATAAAAAAGTTAGGAATCCACTTATGTAATAGAGTCGATCCACTAAAGTAAAGAAGTAAAGAGCAGCGGTGTAGCATCAGATCCCAAAGATAGTAAGTCTTTTCCGTCTTAGGAGAGAAAGTCTTTTTCACAGATTCTATATAAATTTCGATATAAAACCGAGACCGAGATAGTTAACTTTCAGAAAATTCTATTCTATAAGGGAAATACCTATGCTTTATTTGTCTGAAAGTGGGAGAAAAGATAAAACGGATTTTGTTTTGAATCAAAATTCAAGTTTGAAACTCATGTAATTATAATTAACCTCTTTTGGTTAACCCGATACCCGATAAAAAAAAATGGGATGGGATAAATCTTTGAGAAATCTCATTCAATTGAATTGGTAGATTAAAATAAAATAAGGGGGCACCAAAAGAATTGACTGCTGTGAGCCGTATGAGGTAGGAAACTCTCAAGTACGGTTCTAAGGGAAGGAATGTACCCGCCTATTCCGACCGGGGAGAACAGGCCATTCGACAGGGAGATTCTGAAATTGCGGAGGCTTGGTTCGATCAAGCTGCTGAGTATTGGAAACAAGCTATAGCACTTACTCCCGGTAATTATA